ATTAAAAAAACACCGGCCCGGTAGTATAGAAACCAACTCATTACTTCATATTATCTGGATCTAAAGAACCTGTCAAGATATGCTAAATCAGTCATATCTTTATAGCAACTGAAATTTTTTTAGAATGAAACTTTCATTTTAAGTTTAAAGCAAAATACAGAACAAGGGTCAAGGGTGTGGATAAATGGAAGGGTGAAAGAAAGAAAGAAAAAGAATATCAATGATATAGAATTCCAATATGTAAGGTCTATGGGTCATCTCATAAAAGACAGTGTAATAAAGCATCAATACTAATTGATTCATACATAATGAAATATGAAATGAATCCTTCTTATAGATTATAGAAGAAAAAACTCAAGAGCTTCGGGCCAATAAAGACTAAGAAGGTTGACTCAAAAATAAATTGGATTATGAGCTTCATTGTAAAATTCTGACCTAACCATTTAGTACGAAGTGGTGGGGACGAAGGAACCTGTGAATGCAAAAGATTTGATTCAACAAATGAATCTTAATGATTCACTAGTTGGGATGGCGAAATGAACCAGAAATCAATTCATCTATTCGGAGAAATGATGAACAAGTGCTAGGACTGAAATAGAAGTTGCAAGAGTAAACATTCGCCCGCAGAAAATAAAAATTTATTTAGGACGCTACAAAAATTTTTATAAAAATATCTATTCAAATTAATTGAAATTCAATTTTGAATCCTTTTATTTGCGAGGAGCTGGATGAGACGAAACTCTCACGTCCAGTTCTGTAGTAGAGATGGAATTCCGAAACAACCATCAACTATAACCCCAAAAGAACTAGATTCCGTAAACAACATAGAGGACGAATGAAGGGAATATCTTATCGAGGTAATCATATTTGTTTCGGTAAATATGCTCTTCAGGCACTTGAACCCGCGTGGATCACATCTAGACAAATCGAAGCGGGTCGACGGGCAATGACACGAAATGCACGCCGTGGTGGAAAAATATGGGTCCGTATATTTCCAGACAAACCAGTTACAGTAAGACCTGCGGAAACACGTATGGGTTCGGGGAAAGGATCCCCTGAATATTGGGTAGCTGTTGTTAAACCGGGGAGAATACTATACGAAATGGGTGGAGTAACTGAAAATATAGCTAAAAGGGCTATTTTAATAGCAGCATCCAAAATGCCTATACGAACTCAATTTATTATTTCGGGATAAAAATGTAAAACCGATAGAAATGAGTCTTGGGGATAACAGAAAACCGCGGGTTTCTTTTTTTGGACAAAAAATATTTCTTTTATTTTATTCATCTTTTGCATTGGAAGAATAGACTCAAAAATTCATATGATTCAACCTCAGACCCATTTAAATGTAGCGGATAACAGCGGGGCTCGAAAATTGATGTGTATTCGAATCATAGGAGCTAGTAATCGTCGATATGCTCATATTGGTGACGTTATTGTTGCTGTGATCAAAGAAGCAGTACCAAACATGCCCCTAGAAAAATCAGAAGTAGTCAGAGCTGTAATTGTTCGTACCTGTAAAGAACTTAAACGTGACAGCGGTATGATAATACGATATGATGACAATGCTGCAGTTGTAATTGATCCAGAAGGAAATCCAAAAGGAACTCGAATTTTTGGTGCAATCCCCCGCGAATTGAGACAATTTAATTTTACTAAAATAGTTTCATTAGCTCCCGAGGTATTATAAAATAAAATCAGATTCTGATATCTTTGGGGTATTTTATTTGAAAGAAATAGATTAATTCGTAGATTGTGTCTCACGCATATACCTTAAAAAATTCATATTCATAAAAAAAAAAAAAAAGAAAAACATGTTAATTATATCCAATTTTGAGGCACCAAAAATTTTAGTTCATCATGGGCAGAGACACTATTGCTGAGATAATAACCTCCATACGAAATGCTGATATGGATAGAAAAAGAGTTGTTCGCATAGCATCTACTAATATTACCGAAAATCTTGTTAAAATACTTTTCCGAGAAGGTTTTATCGAAAACGTCAGAAAACATCGAGAAAAAAACAAAAATTTTTTGGTTTTAACCCTGCGACATAGAAGGAATAGGAAAAGACCCCATCCCTATAGAAATTTTCTAAATTTAAAACGAATCAGTCGACCCGGTCTACGAATCTATTCTAACTCTCAACGAATTCCTAGAATTTTAGGCGGGATGGGGATTGTAATTCTTTCTACTTCTCGAGGTATAATGACAGACCGGGAGGCTCGACTAGAAGGAATCGGCGGAGAAATTTTGTGTTATATATGGTAATCCTTTTAATATCCAAATGGAATCCAAAACCTCTTTCTATTTGTAAAAAAAAAGGGGGGCGAGTTGTCTAATATTGTTTCTCCTACATTAGTTGATACTTCAAGGGGGCTTTACCTGGAATGAAAGAACAAAAATGGATTCATGAGGGTTTAATTACTGAATCGCTTCCCAACGGCATGTTCCGGGTTCGCTTAGATAATGGAGATCTGATTATAGGTTATGTTTCAGG